GTATAAAGCAAGGTTATCATGAACCTGAAAAAAAAAAATATATGAACTAAGAATTCAAATCTTTGATGAGTGGGATCAAGAATCATTATTATTTCGACACAAGAAAGAGGTGTAGAAAATTTCTTTTCTTGTGCCGAAGACTAGGAAAACGATTAGAAATAATACCTCTTAGAATTCTTTGTTTTCCTTATTTCGCCTTTACTTTTCCGCTTCCTTATCTTATGCTTAGTATCTAGTTGAATTTGATTCTATTAGAATAGAAAAGCTATTTATAGATTCTATGACAATTAAGTCTGACAATAGGGATACAATCACACCGCTCTAGTTTAGATTCAAAAAAAGAAAACAAATAAAAGGGATAAAATCAACTAGTCTTTTTACCAATTACCAATATACATACTATGACTCGAAATGTAGTACAAGGAATTTCTAAAAAAAAATCGGATATAATCTAATATAATCTGGTATTATATAAAAAGAATAGAAACAAAAACAATTTTAACAATTTTTTTTTGATGATCAAAAAATTCTTCTTAGAATTTTGTTTTTTTTTTAATAACTTGAATTTGATAAATCGGCATATCTAGAAATTCATTTCGGACAATTGAACCTTTTCAAACTGTTTCTTTTTAAGAATCAAAAAGATTTGTGCCAAAATAACAGATGCAAAAAAGAACAAAAGTCCTTGAACACGTAATGGGTCTTGAAGTACTATTTCTGCATCTCCCTGACCAAATCCGCCCACATTAGGATTACTCGTTAATGGTTGATCACGTTTGACGGATTCACCCTCTGAAACAAGAAGTTCTGGTCCTGGAGGGATAATATCAACCACTTGACGCCCCTCGGGCGCATCTGTTATGGTTATTTCGTACCCCCCCTTTTCTTTTCGTATAATTCTGCTTACGACACCTGCCGCTGTAGCATTATAAACCGTATTGTTACTCTTGCTCCCGTCGGGATAAATCTGACCCCTTCCTCTGTTTCCACCTACATATATGGGATATTTTAAGAAGTGAACATCTTTTTTAGTAGCGGGGTCCGGAGAAAGAATAGGAAAGGTTATTTCACTATATTTCTGACCGGGAACAGGCCCTATCACAAGAATATTTTTTTTAGTGGGGCGATAACTCTGAAAAGATAGATTACCCATCTTTTCTTTCATCTCTGGCGAAATACGTTCGGGGGGGGCTAATTCAAATCCATCGGGTAAAATAAGAACAGCCCCCACATTCAAAGCTCCCCTTTTACCATTAGCAAGAACTTGTTTCAGTTGCATATCATAAGGAATTCGAACAACTGCTTCAAATACAGTATCCGGAAGTACCGCTTGTGGAACTTCAATTTCTACGGGCTTATTAGCTAAATGACAATTGGCGCATACAATACGTCCAGTTGCTTCGCGTGGATTTTCATAACCCTGCTGTGCAAAAATGGGATATGCGTTTGAAATGGATTCCGGAGTTATTATATATATCATGAGTGATACGGAAATGGAACGAATAATCTCTTTCTTTAGCCAAGAAAAGCTCTTTCTAGTTTGCATGGTCCAATCGTTGATCCAAAAAATTTCTACAATAAAATTAGGTAGGGCACTAGGCGAGTTCCCTATCCACGATGCTGTTATTTACTGAACAATTTTTACAAATTCTAAAATATGAGAAGAATCCGAAACTCTTAGATGGAAAATAATTGTATAAAAAAATACGATTTTGAACTGTACAAAATAAGAAACATTTTAATTGGATTGATGGATCATCTTTCAGTCATTCATTGAATGATAAATCACTACAAGTGACGGAGATAGACGATTTAAATAACGGAAAATCCAATATTTAAAAATTGTATCGAGAATAACTGGAAAGGTGGAAACAAGTCCCGATATAATTTGATCGTTATGAGCAAATCCAAAATCTTTGTAGACGGAGCCAATCATTAGTTCCCAACCGTGGGGTGAATGGAATCCTATACATAAATCAGTTACTAAAAGAATAGAAAAAGCTTTTATTGTGTCACTTAAATTATATAGGAATTCTTGAACCCAAGAATTAAGAATAAAAAGTTCTTCATTACCTAGAATAGAATAACCACTTAGAATAAGGAAAGAGATTATATTTGTCGAGAAGCGAAAAATCGTATGGATACGATCCTCATTGTGTATCTTGATCAATTGTATCGTTTCTTTATGGATTATGCTATGAAACTTTTGTAGATGTGTTTCCGGGTATTCCTTTATCATTTCGTCAAAAAAGAAGAGTTCCTCTAATTCTATGAATTTTTCTAGAATAAACTTTTCGTGCCTATCATTAAAAAAGGTTTCGGATTTACTGGTATTCCACCAATTAATCATCCAAGATTCCAGACTTTTATTAAATGAAAAAGAGATTAACCAGGGCAAAAAGACTATAGATATAAGATATAGAAACGGAGAGAATGCTTTTTTTTTTTCATTGTTTTGTCTGTGAATTTTTAATGAACCCATCTCATTCGTCGACTTTATCCGATTTAATATTTCGATCAATTATAAGTGCTATTACAAGGCTTCAAATCTCTGAACCCATTCCGCGTTTTTTATTTGTCAGTCATTGGTTAGTCCTTAAATTTAGAAAGAATACAGAAATAGCCGAAGAAGAAGAAAGAGTACACGAATGAAGAAAAATAATATTGTTTCCAATTAGTATAATAGGGATATCCCAATTGCTTAAAAATTCAAAGCAATTCTCTTTTTTCGATGAATGCTCAAAAGAGTCACTTCAAATCAAATTAGGCTTTCGAGATAAAAGAATACCTTTCTACCAAAAAAAATAGCAAATATTTTGAAAAAAAAAAATCGGTCAACCGCCCATAGCCGCAGGAGTAATTAAGAGAAATTTATGAAGAATGGTGTGATAATCAAAAGTAAGTGGAAAAAGCAAAATAAGATGGAAGGGTTATAATTTTAAGTCTTCCAATCCTTTGCTTATTAAGGAATAAAAAAGATAAAAAAGAGGAGTCGATTGACAAAAATAAAGTAGAGATAATATACAAGATATGATCGATCCATATCTAACGTATCAATTTAAAAAAATTTCTTTATTCTATCTATTATTCTGAAATGTTTTGTTTTGATCTCTGAGATCAGTCTAGTATTTCAATTTGTTAGTTATTTTTTTTTTACTGAATTTAATGACTTTACATACGCATAAAAGAAAGGGTTGGTTTGCGGACAAAAAAAGCTTTTTTTTTTATAAATGTTCTGTATAGATATAATTAATATCCATCTTCTTTGGTTCATCAGCATTGTGACGAAATACTCGTTAACTTTAACTTATACTCTAAAAAAAAGAAAAAAAGAGGGAGACTCTTGGATTTTTCATTCTTGCTAAAAAAATGGTCATTCTTTAGTTCATTTCAAAATACTTCAATTGGTACACGCAAAAAATAGGCCAATTCCGCTGCTTTTTGCTCAATTTCTCGTGGAGTCAAATTCTCATCAGTACGAGTCAAAGGAATGACCCCCTGTCCTTTGATTTCCAGATAAAGGGCATGCCGAGTATAAATACCCTCTTTAACTTCTATTCGGATAGACTGAACATCTTTCATAAGGAATCGGAGTAAGATGCGACGATTTTTTCCGGGAAAGCCCCAACGAAAAATACATACTATTCCCTCGTTTCTATCAAATCGATCATACCCACTACCCACATTCCACAAAATTGTGCACCACAAATAAGAACTAATAAATAAACCGGCGATCCCATAGAAAGACATCACGATTCCTTGTGGAAAAAAAATTATTTGTTGAGACGGAAATAAAGATATCAAATTTCTGTCAAGATAACTGGAAATCCCAACCAATAAAAATCCCAATGAACCTAAAAAAAGTATAAAGGCCCAGCAGAAATTACTTGTTTTTCGAGACCCCGCTATAAGTTCTATCCATATACATTCTGATCGCCAATTCATACTAGATCCAGTTGCATTTTATTGGAAGTGGGAGACTAGCCAAAACGAATTTGACTGTACTTTTTTTTGTTTCCGAAGTCATTTTCATCAACTCGCGCTATTCTGATGTGAATCGTTAGGAAAAATTCATCCAATTCCGTAAATCTAAAAAACTAGACAACCCCTCAGATGATTCCCTATCTCCACACATATGGATATATTGGCTTTACAGTTAGTTTAAGTATCCGATCGTAATTTATTTTCAAATCGACCATTTACTCATATATCATCTTTATGCCTATAGAAATTAAGAATCCTTTCCTTTCTGTTTGAAGGAAACTGTATGGTATACCCTATTATACTAAATAGATATCTGTGTTATGATCCAAGTCTAAGTCTTGAAAAAAAGAAATAGATGAAATTTCCCCCCATCAGATCTAAAAAATCTTGTTTTTTTGAACATAAAGAAATAGAGAAGCCATTGCAATTGCCGGAAATACTAACCCCACTAAAGGCACAAAAATAGAGGGGAAATTGTTGAGAATTGTCATAGAAATGGGCACCTCGATTTAATATTTGTACCTATTTTTTATTCTTATATTGAATTTTTAATTGTTATTAAATTAACTGTTAGTAAATTATTAAATTGTTATATTACTATTTTTACCTATTCATATATAATATTGTTTTGTTATGTTAGAAAGATATCTTATAATCATTATAATTATACTAAGTATATGGAAATAACTATATATAATAAAGTGTAAGTAGTGTAAAACTAACTAAATAGACTTATTTATTTTTCTACATGAAATATATGTGTTTCTACATAAAATATTTGTGGGATAACCTTTGTTATTCTTTTATCTTTTTCTTGTCTTATAATTATATTATAATTATAAATAATTAATAATTTTCATTTTCTAATTTAACTTTATTTCAATTTAATAATAATAAAAAAAAAAGAGTATTCTTGCGCGACAGTCTATATATAGAAATATGCGAGATATAGAAATATACAAGACTCTCTATTTTGCCTATTTCTATATATAGGGATAGGTAAGAAAAGAAAATGAAATTCGTTTTCTTTTTGATTTACCTTGCCCAATTTAAGAACAATTTCGTGTAAGAAAGAATTTTTGTTCTTTTACCTTGTTGATAGAGATTAGCAATAATCAGGAATCAAAATTAGGAGTAATCATAAATATCGCTAAAAAAAAATTATCTGCATGTCCTTCTATTCTAAATTGACTCTTATGTTATGTCACAAAAAAAACCATTCTTCCGATTTTTCCTTGAATTCCAATAAATAAATACTTGTTTGCCCGAAATAAAGAAATAAAAAGAAAGAAAAGAATTTAAATAATTTAATTAAGTTAAAGATCTACTTGATTTATGATTCAAAGGAAAGAAAGCGTGGAGCTGAAATAACTCATTCAGAACGCCCTTTAAAAGATTACGTGGTACGATTGAATCGAATAAACCCTTATGGAATAAAAATTCAGCTGCTTGTGAACCTTCAGGTACTGTCTTATTCAATGTTTGTTCAATTACTCTTTTACCTGCAAATGCAATGTGTGCGTTGGGTTCAGCAATAATGATATCCCCTAACATACCAAAACTCGCCGTCACGCCCCCAGTCGTAGGCGATGTAAGGATTGAGATATAAAATAACTTTTTATTCGATTGATAATCATATAAAGCGGAAGATATTTTAGCCATTTGCATCAAGCTCAAACTTCCTTCTTGCATACGCGCCCCCCCGGAAGCACACACTAGAATAAGAGGTAAAAACTTATTGGCAGCATACTCGATCAAACGAGTGATTTTCTCGCCTACTACGGATCCCATACTACCCCCCATAAACTGAAAATCCATAACCCCAATTGCTACGGGAATGCCATTTAGTTGACCTATACCTGTTTGAATGGCTTCGGTTAATCCTGTCTTTCTTTGATAAGAATCAATACGACCTTTATAAGGTTCGCCCTCCGAATGAAATTCGATGGGATCCCGAGATACCATGTCTTCATCCATAGGATCCCAAGTACCTGGATCAATCAAAAGTTCAATTCTATCTGAACTGCTCATTTTCAAATGATATCCACATTGTTCACAAATATTCATTCTTGATTTCAAAATTTTCTTATAATTTAATCCATAACAAATTTCGCATTGAACCCACAAATGTCTGTATTTTTGAGTTACATCAAGATCATGAGAATTTTCCCTTCTAATAAAATCCCTAATCTTCGTGCTAGTTCTTAGATTGGACCTTGCGTTTTCACTATTGTTTCCACTTTCACCAAAAATGGAACTATAAACGTAACCTTCGCTGGAATTGTCACTGCCGCTTAAAATATAACTATCAATGCAGATTTGAGAATGAAGGTGACTATCAATACAACTAGTGATGTAATTATTCCACCTATATTTAGTATCATAATCATAGTGGGAGTCGTCCCTACTAGACCTATTATTCAAATAACTAGTATTCAAATAACTAGACTTCCAATAATTAGAAAAAGAACTTTCTAGTTCACTCATAAAAGAATGATCGTTGTCAATCTCAAAAATTCGATTTTCCATATCAAAATATATGGTATAACTACCCCTATTACTATCCCGAACTAACAAAGTGTCATCAGCACTGCAATTCCGAATACCCCTGCCCCCGGCTAAACGATCAACACTGCTGTAACTAGAACTCTCACTATTCCCCCAATCATCTGGATTTTTATCTGTATCATTTCGAATTTTGTCTTCACTTACACTGATATTTTCAATAGGACCAAAACTATCGATTGATTTACTTAGCATACACCTGTATTTTAACTCCACATTGGATAACATCGAACTGAACCACCATTTTTCCATAGAGCTTTCTCACCACTATGTACATCAAAATAAATAGATGAATAGTCATTCGATGAAAAATCATTTGAATATTTCATTTCCTCTCAGAATAAGCATAGAAATCCAATCATTAGAGTTATTTATTAACTAATAATGAGTAGGTACTGAGTGGTAAAAAGAATTTGCTTTTGCTTTTTGTTTGTAATAACCCGGAGTATTACTTCACTATATATGATTATGATAGAACTCTCTAAAGTGAATAAAAATCGAATATTAAAGTGAATAAAAACTATCAATAAAAATGAAAAAAAAAATAATAAAAAAAAAAATAATAATAATAAATAAAATAAAACTAATTTGTCATGTTACGTCAAATTCACATTGAGAAAAGAAAAATTTCTTTTCTCCTAGGAATAGGAAGAAGAACATTTTTTTTTGGAAAATCTCGTCTATTAACTCGCCTAGTCTATACATAAATTTTTATTCCACCACGGAACAAAAAAGACAATATACAGGATGGGTAAAAAAGCTTGTCTCGGTCCATGATCCAAAACTAAAACTGCAGGATAGAAACGAATACACCAATCCTATAGATCCTTAGGATTTATTTTATTGTGGATCCAAGACAAGAATCGAAAGGGTTGAGTTGAGTTCTTTAGGATTCTATTTTTTATTTACTATTTTGTATATCTAGCTAAGTATGGATCTATCAAAAATATA